AAAAAACGGAAAAATGGTATTCCATACTAATTTCATTCAAAAATACGAATTCCAAAAGAGTTTCATTTTTCAATGAAGTTACACGATTCAGTTCGTATTATTCATTTCGAACAATTCGCTGGATAGGAATCGCGAGATGGCTAGATGTTCGAAATGATGAATCTCTTTCGTTTTAGATGTCGGTCACTTTATGTGCCCTCTATAAGGATAGATGAATCAAAAACTTTCCATTGAACTTCTTAGTCCAATTGGTCTTTTTTGAGATCCTCCTATTTTCCAAAAATGGAAACTTAGGGAAATGCTTTCGAAACAGAACATAGATAGAAAAATACCCTATTTCGTTTAGCCCCTTCATGCTTACTCTAACTAGTTATTTCGGTTTTCTACTAGTGGCTTTAACTATAACTTCAGCTCTATTTATTGGTCTGAGCAAGATAGGACTTATTTAAAATTTCTATTTGAAAGAAAGAATTCAGAAAGGATTCTGCGAGATTCCGTGTATTCTATAGTTTCTTACCGCATCCATAGCCAATTCTTGGTCATTGAGATTCACGTCAATTGGGATTACTATTTAGGTATAGATATTACCTCTTTTTTTTTCTCCTTTTCAAAAAATGGAAATGATTGAAGTTTTTCTATTTGGAATCGTGTTAGGTCTAATTCCTATTACTTTGGCTGGATTATTCGTAACTGCCTATTTACAATACAGGCGTGGTGATCAGTTAGACCTTTGATTCATTCCCATTTCTTTTTTGATTTTCCTCCTCTTTTCTTTCATCCACAGGAGGTCCAATTCGAATTTCTGTGCAAGTGACTGAATCCATGTTCAGTCTAATTCGATCTACGCAGAAAAAATCACGCTCTGTAGGATTTGAACCTACGACATCGGGTTTTGGAGACCCACGTTCTACCGAACTGAACTAAGAGCGCTTTCTTATCAGAATAGCAAAGACTGGAAAGAAAAGGATTCTTTTTCGAACTATGCATCTATTCGAGAGTTTCCTAAGAATGAATGATTCCGTGCAATTTGCATCGATCTTAATTGATTCCTCGTTACGGCTCAAAGGGACAGGAATAGGTAGGGATGACAGGATTTGAACCCGTGACATTTTGTACCCAAAACAAACGCGCTACCAAGCTGCGCCACATCCCTTCAATTATTCTACAGTATCATTGTAGAGAATTCCTGTCTTGTTTTCCACATACCTATTTCCTCCATTGAGAACCCCAATTTGTCTGCCCATTTCTTTTGGTCTCATTTATTCTAGAATAGAATAATAAGAAAAGGAAATCGATAGAGAGACCAAATACAGAACCCATCCTAAAAAAAGGAGTCTTTTCCGGAACGACTCGTTAAGAGGGGATGCATTTTTTGGCTGTTTTCATTTTCATCTTCTGGATCCTTGTCCATTTCCATTTGAATTAGGGATTCCGTGGATAACTCCAAGTGGCCCTTAACTACATATGCATCTGATCATATATGCTTTCTGTATGAAAATCAATCAAAAAGGAGGTTTTTCAATGCGAGATCTAAAAACATATCTTTCCGTGGCCCCAGTCCTAAGTACGTTATGGTTTGGGGCTTTAGCCGGTCTATTGATCGAGATAAATCGTTTTTTCCCGGATGCATTGACATTCCCCTTTTTTTCATTCTAGTTATTGACATCGGAAGGAATGAAGAAAATGAGAGATAGAATCAAATAAAAGAGCGGTGACTAATCCCTTCCTTTTGTCTCTTTTTTCTCTTTTTGCTTATTTTTCGAATATCGAATAAGGGACGAAAGAGAAAGAATCAAGTGGATGCAACGTCTGTGAGACTCGGGTTCAAATTCGAATTCAATGACATAATAGATAGAGTAGGAAAATGCGGGTCTAGGGCACAAATACAAGATCTTTCATTTAACGACCGACCTTCGTGTGGAAATAGAGTTTCGAAATCAATGACTATAATAGATAGAGTAGGAAAATGCGGGTCTAGGGCACAAATACAAGATCTTTCATTTAACGACCGACCTTCGTGTGGAAATAGAGTTTCGAAATCTATGGCTTTGATTTCTTATTTCTTTATTGATTTTGATCTTTTAGAGTTCGATTTCAAGTTAGTAACTTCTAGTTTTTCCTTCCTTTCTTTTTCTTCGTTTCGAATCAAAATAGAAGAGTTGAGTCAATCCAAAATCCAAAGGAGGTTCATGGCCAAGAGGAAAGATGCACGAGTCACGGTTATTTTGGAATGTACCAGTTGTATCCGAAACGGTCTTAAGAAGGTATCAACGGGCATTTCCAGATATATTACTCAAAAGAACAGGCACAATACGCCTAATGGGTTAGAATTGAAAAAATTCTGTACCCTATTGTTCCAGGAACAATACGCCTAATGGGTTAGAATTGAAAAAATTCTGTCCCTATTGTTCCAAACATACGATTCATGGGGAAATAGAGAAATAGATCGCACCAAGTCGGTTTTATCCTTCAAAAGGGAAAAAAAAATAACATTATCTAGAACATATTGAAATAGAAATCCTATTGGGGGTTAAAATGACAATTCACAAATCGGATTTTCGGGATAAGAAATAAACTAAACAAACCATGGAAAAATCTAAGCGACCTTTGGGGAAATCCAGGCAACCCTTTCGTAAATCCAAGCGATCATTTCGCAAGCCTTTGCCTCCGATTAAATCGGGGGAGCGAATTGATTAATCGAAATCGGATTTTCGGGATAAGAAATAAACTAAACAAACCATGGAAAAATCTAAGCGACCTTTGGGGAAATCCAGGCAACCCTTTCGTAAATCCAAGCGATCATTTCGCAAGCCTTTGCCTCCGATTAAATCGGGGGAGCGAATTGATTATAGCAATATACCGTTCCTTCTTCGATTTGTTAGTGAACAAGGAAAAATATTATCTAGACAAGTGACTCGATTAACCTTGAAACAACAACGAGAAATCACTATTGCGATAAAACGAGCTCGTATCGCAGCTTTCGTACCTTTTGTTATGAATGAACAACAAGACAAAATCAAGGAGGCGGAGGCCCTTAGAAAAAAGGAGGAGGCCCTTAGAAAAAAGGAGGAGACCCCTAGCGAAAAAAAAGAAGGAGATCCCGAGAACGACTGGCCTCAGAAACAAAAAAAATAGACTTATTCTTTCTTCACCTGAATCAGAATGCCAATCCGAACTCAAGGGCGGATTGGTGTTTTGTTGGACAAATTCGAGAATCCAGATTTGATCTATCGTAAGAAAAAGCGAATCGCCAAAAAAACGTTTTTGATTGAACGTGGACTCCTTTAGCCTATTTTCTCATAGTCATTTCGACTCCCCCTTCCCAGAGTTCATTCTCCGGGGAACTCCATTTAAATGAGTCCGGAATATGTGATTTCGTTGGAAATCAACGAAAGGTATTGGCTATGAAATAGAGCCATTTGGGACAGCATTTTACGATTCATAAGCACCTGTCTCTTGGCTATAGATCATAGAGCCATTTGGGACAGCATTTTACGATTCATAAGCACCTGTCTCTTGTATAGATCATGGATCCATTTACTATAACTATAGAATAGTTTAATTTCTCGAATTCCTGCGTTTATCCGAGTGATCCACAAACCACGAAAATGTCTCTTTTTCTTATGCCTATCTCGATCGGCGGAAACCAAAGCTCTTATTTTCTGTTGAGTAAGAGATCTTCGAAAACTTGATCCAAATTTTGTTCTACGAGCTATATATCCGCCGTGAATTCTGGTCATTGAATAAATAAAAGAATAAAGAAAACTTTGACGAATAATGCATTTCTTTCTTTGAGTGACTCTCTGTCCTGGTCAATCAAACCCAGTTTTCCAATGTATAAAAATTCTGTCACCCATCGGACTGAGTCCCACTCAGGATCATTATTAGTTGAAGAACTAACGATTTCATAGAGTTGTTTATTTCTTTTTTTTCTTTTATTTCGTTTTGCATCGGTTTCCTAGTTTGGATTGAACAAACCATCAATGAAACCCAGTTTTCCAATGTATAAAATACGAATTCCAATGGCTTTGGCTACTCTAACCTTCCCGACCACGATTTTTTGGTATTTGATTCCGAAATAGGAAAGAAATTCAAATGGAATATTGACTAATAGTGGGTTCCATCGTTTCTATGGTTATTTCTGAAAACGGTGAGGTTTTCTCTATACACCGGAGCCTTTAATCAAATCAATCTTATTGGGAACTTGTATAGTTCACACCCCACTCTTGAGCTCTACTCCTGAATTATTCAGTAACAGGTCTTTCACAACGAGACCAACTACACAGTAACGGTATTTCATTCGGAAAGTTAGCTGGGCAGCTGACCCTCGTAGTCCGTTCTTTCTTGACCCAGTGAGAACTTGATTTCTCTATTGCATTTCAATAAGATTTCCTCCGCTTAATGGATAAGCGTTTGCTACCAATGGAGAATTCTCATTTGAAATTCAATTGATTGGATTTGCACCAATGGAAACCATAAACTTTCTACACAATAGAGAGATGGATTCGCTTATTTGAGTTTTCGATAGTGAATGGAGTTCCTTCTTTCATTCTATCCTATTCACTGGTACTGATCATCGATACTCGAAAGCGGTTTTCTTTCTTTTTTTGTGTCCATGATCTAAACGAGTCGCACATACACCCTAGTACATCTTCCTCGACGCTGAGGACATCCCCGAAGAGCCGGGGATTTCGAGCCATTTCTAATTGGTTGTCTTGTATTTCGAATAAGTTGGTTAGTTGTTGGCATATTGAATCATATACATAATGGACTGGTGCGGGTTGATCCGCACCGTTGGGTTCGGCAGTTCTTCTATTTCATAGACTAGTCAACTCTACGACTTGTTTAAAATAAAAAGCCCGAGTACGAGTCTGGGTTGTGTTCTATGTCTAGGTATATGTTTACGTCTTCGTCCAAGTATAGGTCTTCGTCCAAGTCTAGGTCTTCGTCCAAGTCTAGGTCTGGTTCTTCGTCCAAGTCTAGGTCTGGTTCTTCGTCCAAGTCTAGGTCTTCGTCCAAGTCTAGGTTTAGTTTTCGTTTTTCGTGTTTTTTCCAGGCCCATTTTAGGTAGCCCTGGCTTATGTATTCTAGGTCTAGGTTTCGGCCTCGTTCGTCGTCCGATTCCCATTCGTATTCTATGTCTAGGTCTCGTTCTTCGTCCGTTAGATCATCAAGAGTTATATATTCGTCATCTTCAAAATAGCCGATCTTATCAATAATTCCATAAGCCAGGGCTTGTTCTGCTGTCATAAATGCGTCTCTTTCAAGGTCATATTCAATTCTAGACTGGGATTGAATTGTGTGTTTTTTATAAATGTTGATAACCCGTTCGCGTAGGTACGTCAGCTCTCGCGCTTCCTTGGTAGTGATCGTGAGGCGCGCAGCCAACTTAGAGGCCTGGGGTTCATGGATCATTATCCTAGATCCAGGGAAGCCCATCCGAGATTCTCTTTTTTTGTCTTTGATCTAGCAATCCCAAAGTTTCTTTGTGATACAACTCAAAAAGAAAAATCTTGTTTTTTCACACTCTTTTTTTCTAACCTAAATATTGTTAAGAGCCCTTCGGTGTGAAAACAAAAACGTTTATGACACTGAATTGGACTCCCGATAGATAAGAAAATTTTGGAAATCCCTATTATCTCATACTACTCTCTCGATAGATAATCGAATCTCTTGAACAAAATCAATAATTCCATAAGCCAGGGCTTGTTCTGCTGTCATAAATGCGTCTCTTTCAAGGTCATATTCAATTCTAGACTGGGATTGAATTGTGTGTTTTTTATAAATGTTGATAACCCGTTCGCGTAGGTACGTCAGCTCTCGCGCTTCCTTGGTAGTGATCGTGAGGCGCGCAGCCAACTTAGAGGCCTGGGGTTCATGGATCATTATCCTAGATCCAGGGAAGCCCATCCGTTTGGAAACTGTTCCTACAGCCAGTAGAAGAGATGCCATTGACGCGGCCGTTCCCATGTTTATTGTATTCACATCCGGTCCCAGCGTTCGCAGAAAATCATAAACGCCTAGTCCAGGTATTAGGTAGCCGCCCGGCGAGTTTATAAAGACGTAAAATTCCTTTTTCGGATCATCCTCAGTGAAATTGAGCAGAAGAGAGCAGATTTGACCTGCTTTCTCGTAGTCAAGTTCCTGGCATAAAAAAACAAATCTCATACTATAAAGTCGGTTGAGTAGGGAAAAATTATCCTCTCCCTCAGGAACCGTACGTGCATCTTTTGAAGCATACGGTTCTAAAAACATTTTCATGAATCAATGTAGAGATTCCAGTCCTTTTTCTTTTTTTCGAACTTCGAACGACTTTTTATTCGATTTTTGAATAAAAATCAATTTGCTTTTCTCCTTAGAATAGAAAAACAAAAAGAAACTTAAACTTATCGAATTCACTTTTCATTGATATATTGTTTCATCGAAATTCAATCCATGCTATTTTCTTGTTTCTAAATGGGTCTCTTTCATCTTTTTAGGTTTATGCTCTACTCCGGGTAAAAATCTGACCAATTTGGATTTGTATATATAGGACAAATCACCCATTACCACTTCTTCTTCTTTTGTTATGACTTTTTTTTTTGCAAAAAAAAGAATAATAAATGGAAATACACGTTCCTTGATCTATTCCCAGTTGCTTTTTTTTTGGTTCTAAACGGAGCCTGTTCGCTTTTTGAGTCTAACCAAAAACAACCATAAATTGAATGAATAATAAATAGTACTTTGAATGCCCTTAAACAATGCATCTAATTGAACTTCACGCTCCAATGGATTCGATTAGGATTTTATTGTGTGAATGAGGCTATCTCCATCGGAGGAGAACGGGGGGAAATCCCGTATGACTACATCTATCTAACAAGTCGCACTATAAGTCAGACCATTTCGGATCTTCATCGTCCGGTCCTTGGAAAACCACTTTTGGAATACCTAACGGCATAATAAATACGGGGGATACATCGAATTTGCTCTAATTTGAAAAAACAAGTATTCAATTGTATCGGTTCTAATATAAAGCACGAGTCCATTGACTCGTAAGAATAATCATTGCACTGCCGTACTTATCCCGTATACAATTCCCGTATACAATAAATCCCCGTACTTATCCCGTATACAATAAATCCCCGTACTTATCCCGTATACAAAAAATCCCCGTACTTATCCCGTATACAAAAAATCCCCGTACTTATCCAGTATACTTATCCAGTATACAATTCCAGTATACACTAAATTTCCAATGAAATCAACCCGTATACAAAAAATCCCCGTACTTATCCAGTATACTTATCCAGTATACAATTCCAGTATACACTAAATTTCCAATGAAATCAACCAGTATACAATAAATTTCCAATGTAATAAAGTTAGATAGTGTCTATTTTTCTTTGAGAAAGGGGTATTTTCCATGGGTTTGCCTTGGTATCGTGTTCATACCGTTGTGTTGAATGATCCTGGCCGTTTACTTGCCGTTCATATAATGCATACAGCCCTGGTTGCCGGTTG